AATTACTTACTGTTAGTTCTCTTAATTTAATTGAATTAAAATTGAATTGAAATTAAACTCGGCCCAATCTTTTATTAAAAAAAAAAGATTGAGCCGAATACAATAAAAGGATCTTATTGTATAGATCTCTCGATTTTTGATAGATCCATATTTATCTAGATATACAAGATCTTAAATTCAAAAAGATAAGACGAAATAACTTAACGCTTTTTTATTGTTGTGTTGGATCCACAATTAATCCTCCGGATCCTTAGGATTGGTGTATTCTTATACTTAATAATTTACCCTTATACTTGTAATGGAATAATGGAATAATGGAATTCATTAATGTAATTAGTATTTTTTCTATTATTAATGTAATTAGTATTTTTTCTATTATAGTATAGCCTGATCCTGCATTTTTGGATCATGGATCGCGCCAAGCAGCCTCTTCTACCCATCCTGTATATTGTCCTTTTCATTCGGTGTTGGAATATAAACTGATTAGATTAGTAGGCGAGATTTTACAAAAAAGGGTTATTCATAGTATTAGGAGAAACGGCTTTTTTTCAATACCTCCTCGTATTAGTTAATAACCCTATTGATTGGATTTATATGTTTATTCGGATCGGAATATTCAAATGATTTTTATCGAACGACTATTCATCTATTGTATTTTCATGTAAATGACTATTCATCTATTGTATTTTCATGTAAATTAGGGGCAAGAAAGTTCTATGGAAAAATGGTGGTTTGGTTCGCTCTTGTTTAGCGGGGAGTTAGAACACCGGTGTAGGCTAAGTAAATCAATGGCCGGTTTTGGTCCTTTTGAAAATACCAGTGTAAGTGAAGATCAAATTATAGATGATATGGATAAAGACGTGTCTAATTGTAGTGACAAGTCTAATTACAGTAATGTTGATCGTTTAGTCGGCGGCGGATCCATTCGGAATTTAATATCGGATGAGACTTTTTTCGTTATGGATAGTAATAGGGACGGTTATTCCATATATTTTGATATTGAAAATAAAAATTTTGAGATTGACACCGATCATTCTTTTCTAAGTGAACTGAAAAGTTCGTTTTACCAGACTTCGAGTTATATGAATAATGCAACTAAAAGTGACGATAATCGCCACGACCGTTACCCGTATGATACTAATTCTAATTATAGTTGGAATAATCACATTACTAGTTGCATTGACAGTTATCTTCGTTCTCAAATTTGTATTGATAGTTATATTTTAAGCAATAGTAACAATTACAGTGATAGTTACATTTATAGTTACATTTGTGGCGAAAGCAGAAATAGTAGTAAAAGCGGGAGTTCCAGTATCAAAACTAGCAAAGATGGTAGTGATTTAACTATAAGATCTAATAATTTAAATGTAACTCAAAAATACAGGCATTTGTGGATTCAATGCGAAAATTGTTATGGATTAAATTATAAGAAATTTTTAAAATCCAAAATGAATATTTGTGAACAGTGTGGATGTCATTTGAAAATGAGTAGTTTCGATAGAATCGAACTTTTGATTGATCCAGGTACTTGGGATCCTATGAATGAAGACATGGTCTCTCTGGATCCCATTGAATTTCATTCGGAAGAGGAACCTTATAAAGATCGTATTGATTCTTATCAAAAAAATACAGGATTAACTGAGGCTGTTCAAACAGGCACAGGTCAATTAAATGGTATTCCCGTAGCAATTGGGGTTATGGATTTTCAGTTTATGGGAGGTAGTATGGGATCCGTAGTAGGTGAAAAAATCACACGTTTGGCTGAGTATGCTACCAATAAACTTTTACCTCTTATTCTAGTGTGTGCTTCTGGAGGAGCCCGCATGCAAGAAGGAAGTTTGAGCTTGATGCAAATGGCTAAAATATCTTCCGCTTTATATGATTATCAATCAAATAAAAAGTTATTTTATGTCGCAGTCCTTACATCCCCTACCACAGGTGGGGTGACGGCTAGTTTTGGTATGTTGGGAGATATCATTATTGCTGAACCCAACGCTTACATTGCATTTGCGGGTAAACGAGTAATTGAACAAACATTGAATAAGACAGTACCCGAGGATTCACAAGTGGCTGAATATTTATTCCATAAGGGCTTATTCGATCTAATCGTACCACGTAATCTTTTAAAGGATGTTCTGAGTGAATTATTTCAGCTACACGCCTTCTTTCCTTTGGATCAAACTTAGATTAAGTAGAGCTGTAGAGTAGAGTTTTAATTTATTTATTAATTATTAAATTAATAAAACGGAATCAATTTTTTGAAATGAAAATTATTAAATTATAAGACAAGAGCACGAAAATAACTAAAAATATGAATAATAAAAAGGTGGATTATCATACATATATTTCGTGTAGAAACGTGTAGAAGGGTGAATAAGTCCGTTTATTTACACATTTTTTTATAAGTATTTATTCAAAAAAAAATTATTAAAACATATACTTATATATTCCTTATTTAGGTATATACTCACTTAGGTATACTTAAGTATAATATAATAATTATATTTATTATAGAGTATAATATAATAATTATATATATTATATATGAATTATAAAATATCTTTATAACAATATAAGGTTAAAATAAAAATAGTAATATAAAATATAAAGCAATAAATAAAAATAACAGGTACAAATATTAAATCGAGGTACCCACTCAATGATAACTCTCAACAGCTTTCCCTCCATTTTTGTGCCTTTAGTGGGCTTAGTATTTCCGGCAATTGCAATGGTTTCTTTATTTCTTCATGTTCAAAAAAACAAAATTTTTTAGATACTATAGGGACAACTCTGTATCCATTTTTTTTTTCAAAACTTACTTTGATCATAACAATAACACCCCTATCTATTTAGTAGAATATGGTATAACATGTGGCTTCTTTCGAGCATAAGCTCTTATGTATGTGTAAACATGATATATGGGTAAATTAATTATACCAATTTCAAATGGATTCGGTAGCGGGGAGAGTTTCGGAAATGTAAAGTGAATATATCTATATGTGGATATCTATAGGAAATCGTATGAAAGAAATGTTATTATTTTAGTTTGGATCTAAGTAATTCGATGCAATTTTCTAAAATAAAAGTTTCACATCATAGTAGTGCTGGTTGATGAGAGTTACTTCGGAAACAAAAAAAGTAAACTAAAATTTCTTTTTGTTATTCTTCCAATTCCAATAAAATGCAACTAGGTCTAGTGAGAGTATGAGTTGGCGATCAGAACGTATATGGATAGAACTTATAGCGGGATCTCGAAAAATAAGTAATTTCGGTTGGGCCCTCATTCTTTTTTTAGGTTCATTAGGGTTTGTATTGGTTGGAACCTCCAGTTATTTTGGTAGGAATTTTATATCTTTGTTTCCTTCTCAGCAAATAAATTTTTTTCCACAGGGGATCGTGATGTCTTTCTATGGGATCGCGGGTCTCTTTATTAGTTCCTACTTGTGGTGCACAATTTCGTGGAATGTAGGTAGTGGTTATGATCGATTTGATATAAAAGAGGGCATAGTGTGTATTTTTCGTTGGGGATTTCCTGGAAAAAACCGTCGCATATTCTTGCGATTCCTTATGAAAGATATTCAGTCCATCAGAATAGAAAATAAAGAGGGTCTTTTTGCTCGTCGGGTCCTTTATATGGAAATCAGAGGCCAGGGGGCCATTCCCTTGACGCGTACTGATGAGAATTTGACGCCACGAGAAATTGAGCAAAAAGCTGCTGAATTGGCCTATTTCTTGCGCGTACCAATTGAAGTATTTTGATTGACGTATTTTGAAAAAAAGGAACTGAAAAATGAATACTTTGCAAGAGGGAAAAAACTCAAGAACCCTCTTTTTTTCTATACCATAACTTAACGGAAGTTTGTTCTGAATGCCTGCCTATTCAAGCCAAAGTAAACGTATACGAAGCAACTCGAAAACGAAATTTTTTGTGTCCATCATTTTTTTTTTTCAAATATTTGATATTTTATTTAATAAAACAGGAGTTCTTTCGTCTTGAAATCCAACTAATATTACTTTGAAGTAAGCTCTTTCTTATTCTATTTCTGTATTCTTTCTAGATTCAAGGACTAACCTAACCACTCTACTGCATCACAACTAAAAACCTCGAAATAGATTAATGGGCTCGATGGCTTGGGTTGGGATATAACTTATGCTTGATAGAAATATTAGTAGCATATAGAGTCGACGCATGGGGTGAGTTCATTAAAACTTCAAAAATTCACAGACGAAAAAATGGCAAAAAAGAAAGTATTTATTTCCCTTCTATATCTTGCATTTATAGTATTTTTCCCTTGGTGGATCTCTCTCTCATTTAAAAAAAGTCTGGAATCTTGGATTACTAATTGGTGGAATATTAGGCAATCCGAAATTTTTTTGAATGATATTCAAGAAAAGAGTATTCTAAAAAAATTCATAGACTTAGAGGAACTCCTTCGTTTGGAGGAAATGATAAAGGAATACCCAGAAACGCATTTACAAAAGCTTCGCGTCGAAATCTACAAAGAAACGACCCAATTGATCAAGATGCACAATGAGGATCGTATCCATACAATTTTACATTTCTCGACAAATATAATCTGTTTCGTTATTCTAAGTGGTTATTCTATTCTAGGTAATGAAGAACTTGTTATTCTTAACTCTTGGGTTCAAGAATTCCTATATAACTTAAGCGACACAATAAAGGCTTTTTCTATTCTTTTATTAACTGATTTATGTATAGGATTCCATTCGCCCCACGGTTGGGAATTAATGATTGGCTCTGTCTACAAAGATTTTGGATTTGCTCATAATGATCAAATTATATCCGGTCTTGTTTCTACTTTTCCAGTCATTTTAGATACAATTTTTAAATATTGGATCTTTCGTTATTTAAATCGTGTATCTCCTTCACTTGTAGTGATTTATCATTCAATGAATGACTGAAAAATGATCGAACGGCCCGATTATAATATTTGTTTGTTACTTTGTACATAAGCAAAACACTCAAAATTGTACCTATT